TCAAGTATCCTTGATCGTGAGCCATATAATTATCACTATAAATAAGAACCATAATTCCAACAGTAGTGATTAACATTGACATAATAGAAGTAAGTGGATCGATCAAGTAGCCGAATTCTAAAGAAAAATCATTATCGAGGGTCCAAGACCATACATATTGATAGATAGAACTGCTTTTTATTTGCTGAATAGACAGATTAGTTGAAAAAATCATGACTATACTTAACAATAAAATACTCGAAAAAGCCCACATACGACGGAGATTTTTTGTTGCTGTCGGAAAAAGAAGAAGTCCCACTCCTATTAACATAGGAACTGGAAGTGGAAGGAAAGGTATGATCCACGCATATTGATATGTCTGTTCCATAAAAAAAGTTTTTTAATTCTTAATTAATATTAATTGTTTCCGATTCACCGGATCTTACCTCTTTTTGAAAGGAGTCAATAAAAAAATAAAGATATGCACTAACTTAATAACTTAAATAGAAATAGAATTTTGGAATTTTTATTTCTTTTTATACTTATTCTTTAGAAGTTTCTGCTAAATACTTCAAATATTCAAATCAAGAAGTTACAATTGGTCAAATCATATGAAAAAAGCAGATTAATTACTAGTCTCCTTCGAACTTTCAAATTCAAGTTAAATTAGGCATATTTTTCGCGAATTTGACAAGTTACTAAAAAAAAAAAGAATATTCTTTTTTTTTTAGTAATAAAAATAGTTTATGCGATTTTCCCATATCTTTCACGCATCTTATGTATTCTTTTTGATTTTAGAATCAAAAATATTATCTAGAAAAGAAATACATAATGAATTGGCAAAGCGAAAATTTCTTTTGAACAATAGATGTCTTTCACATCCAGCTATACCAATGAGTAATCTCTTAATTTTTATTTAAATGGCAGTTCCAAAAAAACGTACTTCTGCATCAAAAAAGCGTATTCGTAAAAATTTTTGGAAAAGGAAGGGGTATTGGGCAGCGTTAAAAGCGTTTTCCTTAGGGAAATCTATTTCTACCGGGAATTCAAAAAGTTTTTTTGTGCAACAAACAAAAACAAATAAAATAAGTAATAAAACATAACATGTTACAATAATCTGAATCGGCTTGACTCAAAAATTGACTCATTTCGTTTCGAAAATAAAATTCCCGCTTTCCATTCCCTGTTGAGTTAATCAATAGGAAATGGAATTTGTTTCGCTCTTAGAATTAGAATAAGGATTTTTCTCTTTACCGTACTGAATTCAAAAAAAAAAAAGAATCCTTTTTTTTGACAAAAAAACATAAGATACGTAATTGTCTTTTTAGTATATTTTCTCATTTACAAGGTGGGGAGTATTATTTTCCCCATCAGCCTGTTTCTTACAATAATATAAGCAATAATATAGGGTTTTCTTTTTTCTCTAGATCCACGTTTTCTCTATAGAAAGGCGAGTAAAAAATCAAAATCATTGAAACTAATTGATTAAAATTCTAAACCTTTTTGTGCAACTTTCTTCTTTTTGTATTTTCTATGAATTCCTATATAGACTCCCATATATTTATTGCCATCAATCCACTCAAAAACACTTAACAAATTTTTGTGGATAAATATGTGTCAATTTTTACGGATCCAAAATTTTTTTGTTCATTGATAAAATGGATTTTTTGGTTTCGATGTTTGAAATCAAATAAATCAAAAACAGTTCATTAAAACAAAACAAAAATTTTTTTTTGGGGGGGGTTCTATCCCTTAATTCATAGTTGGACTATCTAGTTTTCCAAGAGTTCAAGTCGAGGAGAGTCTAAAATACACACTAAAACTAAGACCCTAAATTCAAATAATGAACCTTCAAATACCTATTTGAACGAATTTTTATTCATCAATTTGAATCTTTCCTAAAAAATATTGCAACAATTTAATTCTTAAATCTAGACGATTGCTTATTCATAGGGTATTATGAATTCAAGACAAGCCGCTATGGTGAAATTGGTAGACACGCTGCTCTTAGGAAGCAGTGCTAGAGCATCTCGGTTCGAGTCCGAGTGGCGGCATGTCATCTCCTAAAAAAAGTAAATAGATCCTATAATGAATTCAATTTCCGATTTCCTTTTTATAATTATGGGACTCCTTAAAAAAAATTATGATATTTTCAACTTTAGAGCATATATTAACTCATATTTCTTTTTCGATTGTTTCAATTGTAATTACAATTCATTTCATAACTTTTTTAGTCGATGAAATCGTAAAACTATATGATTCATCCGAAAAGGGGATGATAATGACTTTTTCCTGTATAACAGGATTATTAGTTACTCGTTGGGTTTATTCGGGACATTTTCCACTAAGTGATTTATATGAATCATTAATGTTCCTTTCATGGAGTTTTTCCCTGATTCATATAGTCCCGTATTTCAAAAAAAATCAAAATCTTCTAAGCACAATAATTGGACCAAGTGCTATTTTTACCCAGGGCTTTGCTACTTCAGGTCTTTTAACTGAAATACACGAATCCAAAATA